GATTTTCAAATGGCAGTTCCAAAAAAACGTACTTCTATATCAAAAAAGCGTATTCGTAAAAATATTTGGAAAAGGAAAGGATATTGGGCGGCGTTAAAAGCTTTGTCATTAGGGAAATCTCTTTCTACTGGGAATTCCAAAAGTTTTTTTGTACGACAAACAAATAAGTCCTAAAATATTGGAATAATTGGAATGGATTTGACTCACAAATTTGGCTCAATACTTTTTGAATATGAAATTAACAATGGGCAGTCCCTATTCTAATCAATAAGAAATAGACCAGGTTTCCATCTTATAAGATGTCTAAAAAAAAAAAAAAGAATAAAGAAACAAATACAAGATTTTTTATTTCTTTGTAGTATATTTTCACTAATATTTTTATGGTGGGGAGTCTTATTTTCCCCATCGACCTTTACAATAATGAACAATTTTTCTCTTTCTCGGGAAGGGCAGATATAATATTTTTAGTTCAAATTAATGGATTGTTGAAACTAATGGATTACATGGTAAAAAATTTTGGATAACTTTATGACTTCTTAATTTATAATTTTTTATAATTTTTAGTAATTACTATATGAAATGGATTTACCATATATCTCCAATTTTGAGCCCAATTAATAAAAGAACTTCATTGTTGAGATATTATGTATAACTAATCTGTCAATGTACAAATAATGTGTCAATTTGAAGTAATCCAAAATAACCTATTTTGGATTCATTGAGAAAATTTCTTTTTTGTTTGAAATTTATGAAATCAGATAAACGAGAAATAATGAAGTATCAATAAAAGTAAAAAATGAAAACAGTTTTTTTATTCTATCGAGAGAATAATCTACTTACAAAAGTTGGATTTTAGAATAGGATAAACTATGTCAAAGCCCTAAGATAAATAAACGGACACCCTAATAAATGAAACTAATGAACCTTCAAATTGACTTTTGAACTCATTTTTTTTATCAATTTGAGTGTTGACTAAAAAACTTATTTGATTGAATTGACTTTTTCAATATCGACGATTGAATATAAATAGGCTATTATTAGTTCGAGTAAGCCGCTATGGTGAAATCGGTAGACACGCTGCTCTTAGGAAGCAGTGCTAGAGCATCTCGGTTCGAGTCCGAGTAGCGGCATGACATATTCTAAAAGATATCCAATAGATCCTATAATAAAAATAAATTAAATTCCCGATTTCTAATTCTTAATTAATATTAATTTAGGGGATTCCCTCCCTTTTTTTTCATTTTTATGATCTTTTCAACTTTAGAGCATATATTCACTCATATTTCCTTTTCGATTGTTTCAATTGTAATTATAATTCATTTGATAACCTTATTGGGCAATGAAATCATAAAACCATATGATTCGTCAGAAAAGGGGATGATAGTTACTTTTTTATGTCTAACAGGATTATTAATCACTCGTTGGATTTATTCGGGCCATTTCCCACTAAGTGATTTATATGAATCATTAATTTTTCTTTCATGGAGTTTCTCCCTTATTCATATAGTCCCTTATTTCAAAATAAGAAAAAATTATTTAACCGAAATAACTGCCTCAAGTACTATTTTTACCCAGGGCTTTGCTACTTCGGGTCTTTTAACTGAAATACGTAAACCCACAATATTAGTACCTGCTCTACAATCGGAGTGGTTAATAATGCACGTAAGTATGATGATATTGAGCTATGCGGCTCTTCTTTGTGGATCCTTATTATCAGTAGCACTTCTAGTCATTACATTTAGAAAGATTTTTTATAGGTATAAAAGTAATAATTTCTTAAAATTAAATGAGTCTTTTTCATTTGGTGAAATCCAATACAAGAATGAAAGAAACAATATTTTAAAAAAAAATTACTTTTTGTCTGCTAAGAATTATTACAAGGCCCAATTGATTCAACAATTAGATTATTGGAGTTATCGTGTGATTAGCCTAGGATTTATATTTTTAACCATAGGTATTCTTTCAGGAGCAGTATGGGCTAATGAAGCATGGGGATCATATTGGAGTTGGGATCCAAAGGAAACTTGGGCCTTTATTACTTGGATCGTATTCGCAATTTATTTGCATATTCGAACAAATAAAAATTTTCAGGGGGCAAATTCCGCAATTGTGGCGACTCTAGGCTTTCTTATAATTTGGATATGCTATTTTGGGGTAAATCTATTAGGAATAGGGCTACATAGTTATGGTTCATTTACGTTAACCTCTAGTTAAATTCCAGAAAAGTTCTTACGAATACAAACGGAATACGGTGTATATAAAACACCTTGTGTCAACCGGCGACAACCGTGTGAATCAAGTCAAGTAGTGTAGTGATTCACACGGTTCTCGCAAAGACCAAGTATATTGGGTGAAAATTCAAATTCATATTTTGTTTTTACTTTATTTAAGATTTAAGAGAATAAAAATCCTTCTTCTTTTTTCTTTTCATTAGTCAACCAACTCTTAAAAATCATAGGAGTTTTTTTCTTTAAGAAAACTATCTATAAAAATAATTAGA